TTGATATCTAAAAAAGAATCGATTTCATTCAACCTTTGATTCAAAGAACTGCGCTTAGCCCCCCCGCTCATGAAACGGCTCTGCTGCAATGGATGGCAGAGGGTCCGTAGTACCCAAAGCACTGGAGTGATCCAGTAGCCGGGAAGGGGCCTAGAAGTGCCTACTACTACACCACACTACACTTGGCTCTACACATTTACCGAGCTAACCCCTGTCCAGTGCCTGGCAGAGCTAAGGGGGCTTCAATCCTTATTCCTTATCCCCATCTTCGCCCAGGCTAACGGGGCTTTCAGGGGGGAGAGCCTCAAGAAGCACTGTTGAGAGGAAGATCCTTGGCCCCTCTTCATTCTCTACAGGGTTCCAAACCTTTCTTCAACATAGGTGACAACGAGCGGGTCAGAGATGGAAGAGATCGAACACGGGAATAAGAAGCAAGCTTGCCTTCCTTTTTGATCATTTTGATAGAGGGGGATGGAGAAAGTATACAAAACATACTCGCATTTCCCAGTCGAAAAGATGGGTTCCTTTTTCGTCTCGCATTTCTCATCGAACAAATACGGGAAAAGAATCATATTGAAAATGTTCCTAACCCCTTCGTAGAGCTGTGTATTGTAAGTGATCCGAACCTGCCCGGAGCGAGCCTCCCATAGAGGCAAGTCAAGTTGGTGAGCCGTATGATGGGCAACTATCTCCTGCGGTTCGGAGAGGACTCAGCTGTTAGTTAGTACCCCCTTCTTGGTTTCGGGGTGGACCCTTTCACTCTATTTTATTATATACGCTTAGCGAAAAGAATGTTTTTTGATACACCTAGGACATGGATTCTATATGAACCAATGGATCGTAACAAGTCGTTACTACTAGCAATGACTTCCTCTTTCATTACTTCATTCTTTCTATATCCCTCTCCCTTGTTCTCAGTTACTCATCAAATGGCACTCAGTTCATATCTTTAAGTTCGATCATTGACAAGGTTCAAAGAAAGGGTGGGCTTTGGTTTAATCCAAAAGTTTGGGCACACGGAAAAGGAGAAGTGATCGATGCTTTCAATCAATCGCTACGCCTCTCTCTCATTTCAAAAGGCGCAACAACCTGGAGCACTGGCCACTATAAATATAAGGTGGTCAGACCGGGTCATGCAGCAGATTCTCCTTCGAACCAGTAGAGCTGTGTCCGAGCGCCCATAATCTTTATCATAAAAAGTCTCGAATCCATTAATAGAATAGCCTTCCCCCCATTAGGTCTAATTCCGGCTTTACGTGAGAGGGGCCTACTTAAAGCGCTATTCTAATGAAATACACGTACAAATGAAGGGCCGCCCCCGAATCAATCTGTTTTCTCCGTGTAGAAAAATGAAGTTCTATTCAAGATAGTCCAGAAGCACCTCCGCATCCTTGCATGTCTCAGAGCAGCTATTTCTAGTCGCATATATCTACGATCGTACCTATCACCCCAATCGTTATTCCTGGCCCTAGGCGGAGCGGCCCCTATCTCTATAGTGCTGAAGAATTGGAAACAAGAACGGAAGCGGATCCCCACTATAGAATAGAAAGGGCATAATCAGCCCTATAATCTCAAGGGGTTTCAAATCTCCCGGTTATTCTCCATCGTCTTCCCTGAACACTTAGTAGGTGGGGTATCATCTCTTATATCCGTTGGGAAAAAAAACATATCTATTCGTTTCCTTGGCAGTGCTTTGAAACTGTGTTATCGAGGCCGGAAGAAGAGAGAAATAGAGTATGCGAGGAACCCTATCGGAGAACCTGGGCATGCATAGTTCCCTGGTAAGGACGGAACGTGACGGAACGGAATTCTATCTAAGTGGAAACACTTTTCTATCGAAATGAGGGTCGCGAAGGGAGAGGAGGTTTACGTAAGCTTAGAAGGGCGGCCCCATTATAGATAGTAGGGCTGCGGGGCGGGGTGTACCTGAGAACGGATATACTTAGAATGGATAGGAAATAGGAACGGGCACACCGGCATAGAATGAATCAAGGTATCTCACTCAGTATCGTTACACGTAGGCGGGCGGAGCGAGCATCCATCCTTCTGACGCATCATGCTATGGTTATTCCCAAGGGGGTGTACCCACCGTCAGAAGAAAGACCAGAAGCACCAAGAAAACGTATGCGCTAACGCGCAACGGCTTTCGCGGTAGTGCCGCTCAGGAGTTGCTTGTTCACAACGGCTTTCGCCCCAGTGCGCTCAGGAGTTGCTTGTTGGTTGGGACCTGAGGCAAATAAATGAATGAAGAAGCAGCTAAAGTGGTTGAAGAGAAAGTACAAAAGGGCAGGCGAATCCTACTATTCTCTCTAATTTCTTTGAGCCGATAGCTAGTAATCTCTTAAAGCAGCTAGGGGTGGGTGATGAATCTACACCCCTAGGCAAATCTAAGTGGGCAGGCCACTATCTCTATAGTGCAAAAGCTATGGTCAAAGGCGTAACACTGGGAATGGGGGGAAGACCGATTTTATAGCTAATTAAGAGTACCGGGATGGAAAGATTAGGGCGTACTATTCCGTACCGATCTTAGATTATAGGTCCGTTCCGTCCGGGCACAGATGCAATGCAAGATGAATGAAGCCCGGGTTGGTTCTATTTTTGTTGTGTAGGAATGCCCCAGATATAGGTAGTAGGGGCTTATTTTAAATGGTGAAGTGAATTCGTCTGTCTATAGTCTAGTAGTTATCTAATCTCTAGTATTTTCTCCCACTCGACGAGTTCCAATTCAACGATCTGTCTCCTATCCGGGGAGGTAGGTCAAGCCCATGCATCTTTCGTCTATTTTAGTTTAGTATAGCTCATTCCATTCGAGAAAGAAGAGCTAACCTTACCAGTAGGGCCCATTCCCGAGTGGCCCTATCTATGGGAGATTAAGCAACCAGTATTGATGGGTGATGCGGGGAAGCAAAGGAGGCAACTATCTGTTTCATAGCAGGCGGATCTTTTCTTTTGCAGGTCTTTAGACCTGAGACTTAATAAGAATCCTTTTCTTCGGTTATGACTTCAGATCTCCTATAATTGATAGACGCTACTTTCGGATCAACAAACAAGAAATTGATTCCGATCCAAACTACAAAGAGGTAAGAAAAGAAGGTAGTAGGTATTATTATGGATATGGAGGCCCCTTTTATATGCCTATCGTCACCACCCTCTAATCGCCTCACTGACGCGAGCTACCATCGCCCAATGCCATACCAGTCATTGTTGGGTCGGTCTGACCCCCAACACTCCTTGCTTGCCAACAACAGCAGGCACTGGCACGTCCACTAGCTGCTTAAAGTCTATCCATTGGCCAAAAACAGGATAACTTTTATCTGAAAACCCTTGCTTACGTTTCGAGATACCCTTCGGTAGGTCTTCGGTAGGTAAAGAAACTGAATCCCGATTCAAAAATGACTCAAAACCGGGGATCTTTTCACTCAGTTTTTAATGGCACCCACGAAGAACAGGAGGCACCCAGGCAGTCAAAAAAGATATATACTCTCAAACCAGAAGTACGATCCGACACGAGCTTGCCCTTCGACAAGCAAGCAATGCCCACCAGCGCGCACTGGCTCACTAAGTAAATACTTAGCCGGGTCGAACCGAGGGACTGACCCGACCCTACCGAACGAGCCAAACCTTCAGTCCTATACTTGTCTACCGGCCCTCTGGATTCTGTTCTAGACTTACCAATCTTGGCTAGCTTGTTTTCTGGCGCTAAGCCCTTATCTTATCTACACCTTTGGCTAATAGTTCAAATCATTATTCCCTCCCTTCCTTATCGACATTAGCTGTATCCCATATCTCCCCATATCATATTTCACCAGACCCCAGCCCCCGTTGAAGTACCACTCAATGGTTGTAGACACAATTGTGCGAGAAGTGGAAATGTTAATCAACGTGGACTTGCGGAGTTATAGTATGCTACCTGGCTGGCGAAGCCCATCCCATCTCCTTCCTAAAGAAAGAACCTTCCACTATCGATACGGAACCCTTTTCTCGTTCACAAATGAGTTGATTAGCTTATCACGTGGCCTGATATGATCAATTTCGTGGCTCGCTATCCTATAACAAGCTCTTTCTCCTTCACTTCCTATATTCGTTACATTCTAAAGGACGGTAGATAGACACACTGTTGAAAGTCAATTTCATTGAACCTTCTCTGGCTCAACCCAAACAAGAGATAGAGATAGTTCTTTCTCCTGAAGCTGCCTGAAGTTGCTAACAACCCCGTTCTTGAGTTCTATCCGTTAGTTCGAGTTCGCTACGGATTATCTGATGAGCTACTAAGTATGAACTTAGGACAGCTAACACCGTTACGTGAGTGGCTCACTACTTCATCTTTGGCTGCGTCCCTGGCTTTCATAGCTTGGAAATTCTCTTCTAGCCGCCTATCGTTGAAGTTTATCCTGAACCTGCTAACTACTTGACTGAGACTGAGCTTACCTACTTCATTTCCTTACCTCCTCCCCTTGCCTACTATTAGTGGTTTCGGGATAAAAATGAATTGTCAGTTCATCTACACTTGGCTGGATTTATTGTGAATAAATGCACTATATAATAGACACATCTAATAATAGTTGCGATCACCCAAAACAAAGAAAGCAACAACTTATTGTTTTACAAATCCCCTATCGGTTGCATTGGTTAGTCCATCTCTGTATCATTGCTCGAGATCAGGAACCCAACTATTTTAGTATGGCTTTTAACCACATAAAAAAGGGCCCGTATGAGTGACATCACAGACACGTTGACGTAGACCTTTGAAAAAAAAAAAGCGTTTACTTTTTTTTTCGAAGGGCAAGGAGAAAAAAGTCTAAACAAAGGGATACTCGTCGATACGATAGGTTGATTCACCCTTATAAGTCATTATAGGTATAAAGCCTAAATTTGAATTTGGAAGACAAAATATTAATGGATGAAGGCAGGTTGTTGCTAATTCAAATTCGAATAAACAAAGAGGTTCTTCTCTTGAGCCTATTTTGTTTGATTGATCTTGCCACTTAGAACTGGTAGGTAGGTCTGTCTTTCTCTGCTGGTGGTTCCGGATCAACCTCAATTGGTGCTTCTCACTTTTATGCTGTGGGGTAAGCTGCTCCTGCAGGCACGGGATCTTCTATTGATATAGATTATAGCTTTGCCACGAGGTCTGCTGCTAGCTCTATCTATGCCTCTCTTGCTTCAACCGAGTAAACCGTTGCTCTTGTCTATGCTTCCTCTTTTTTTCATGCAATAAACCCAGGCGACCTTTGCCTCTTAAGCCTCCGCCTTTCCTCCGGCTGCTCGAACTCCAACTGGATATGGAAAAGGAATGGGCCCCCTATCGGTGATGGCTTTGGATCTCGACCTGGACAGGCGCGGATCCTGTTCCATAGCACACGACATCCCTTCCAGTCTCTGTAGACGTTCCATATACGGATCCCATTTCAGTTGGAAACCCAGAGCCCTTAGTAGCGGACGCAGCTGCAGATTTAGTAGCCACGGCAGGCGCAGGAGCAATTCCCTTATTATCACAGACCACCTGTTCAGAAGCGATCTTCCTTTAACTACCAACCACCTGGTCAAGAAGAAGAATCAGGATTACCCAGTCAATAACCATACCTATCAAGGTAAAGAAAACGCGTTCAAGGAACATCAATTGCACCCCGCTCCACGGCATTAAAAAGGTGGTCCCTGACCTTCACTTGCATGCGCAACAACATCCGGGAGCCTATCGTACACCGCTCATGGAACTAAATAAGACTAATCGAGACCCTCAGCCTGGATATGTGCTTAGCCTCGAATCTGTTATTAGTGGGGCGCGTTAACCAGAAGAATAAGCGAATAAGCGCGGCAAGAGCAATAACATGAAAAGAAGCACGTCGGGTAAGCGTATCAAGAGATACCGTGGGAAGGTTGCCCTTTACGCCAGTCATTAAGGATCTGTTCCAACGTCGGCTAGGACCAAAGGCAAATGCCCTATGAGCGCTTAAGCCGAGATTATTCGCTTCGACACCGTATATAAGATTTTAAGTGGAAGATTATGAGCCACTGGCGAAGGCTTGATAACTAGGGTAAATAAACGAGTCCGGTTGTGTAAGGGAATGGGGCGCATTGAGCGTTCCTCTCCTTAAACTAGGGTCCCCTTTGCAAACTGACTCAGCCTTAGGTGTCATCCCTGAAAACGGGTATAGGGGGGCCCATATAGAGAGTAGACAGCGAAAACAGGAGCTTCCAACAGTAGATCTGCAATATAGGAATACGCATAAACTGTAGCTCAAAAGAGCTTATCTCCCCACTTCCCTCCATTCCCCTGGCACACACAGGCCTCCATAAGACGAGCGACGGGGTTCAGACCGGGAGCTTCCGTCCTTAAACCAGCCCATTTTTCTTTTCTTATTTTTGTACACGAGATCCATAGATAGATAGGAACATAGTACAGAAAGGCAGAGACCCTAAACTAATAGTAGGATCTGTTGCTGGTTCTGATCCAACTGACTCTACTCTAAATATCCAACAGGGAGGGGTTGGTTAGTGAGGTTAAGAGGTCCAGAGGGAGGAAAACCCATAGTTTCCAATGAATCTAAACATCTAATCGTGGAATGTGAGAGGTCTTGGTAAGTGAGAGTGGAGCCAGCGCAGTTGTAGCGATGTCCGGATATGACATTTGAGAGACTATTTTCTGACGTTCAGAGCAGTTTCCGAAGTTGGGCTTTTCCTGCCTTGGGTAAGCTGTAAGAATTTCTCGAACTTGGACCCCATAGGAGTCAACCACAGGCGGTTCCGCTCTATTGTCGTCATACCCTTGGGTGACGCCAGCTTCTGGGAATGGATCGTTTGCTCCAGGAGAGGATGTTAACAGTGACGAGTCCAACCCTTCTCTCCCTTTAGTGGCTACATCGGTCAGCGGGCTTCCTTCAACATTTTCCTTTACTGGAGATGCATTCTGATTAACTTAGCTTTCGTCCTTCTCGAACCTGAGTAGGCCCGCATCAATTAGATCCTGGATTCTATGCCTTAGATTGAAACATCGGTTGGTCCAGTGTCCTATTCCACCCATATGAAACTCAAAACGAGCATTGGGGTCATAACTTCTGGGTGGAGGATTTGACGGTGGCCTGAGAGGAACTAATTCAATAAGCTTGGCTGCTAACAACTGTGGGAGCAACTGAGAGGGTGGATAGGGCATCCAATTTCCTTGGCTCCTTGCCCCCTCTTCCTTGGTGACTTGGAGGAACTTGCGGAACCATCGGTCGAGGTAAAATGATCGGCTGGGCTTGTTGGGTAGGGGTCAACTGAAGGTCGTCGCGATGCATCCTTGGAGACGGGCGATTAACCGTGCTTGTCTGACTAACTTCAACCTTCTTTCCTGTTACCCGTATTCCTACTGAAGCTCTGTCTCTTTCTTGGTACCTTTGCGTAGTCATGACTAACGGAGTGGGGGTAGCCTGATGAAAGACTGGGAGGCTTGGTTCCCGATTGATTGGTTGTAGCTGTGGTTCGGGATTAGCTGTAGTCTGATATCCTCGACTATGAAGC